ATAAAGAAATTGATCACTCGTAACTTTATTCTTAATAATATTAATATTGTTATACTTCTTCGAATTAAATTTTATAATTTCATTATTTAGTTATATTTAATGAATCTTTATTTACATTGAAATAAGAGAGTCAATTAAGAGTATTAAATTCAAATAAGAAAGGGTATAAGTTTTTAAGAAATTTAAGAAATATAAGAGAAACGTAAGTAAGCTTAAATCATTTCATAAATTTTTTGTGTGTGATAGAGAAGAGAATGCTAAAATATATATATGGAAATTATGGAAAAAAAATTGCGTCCAATAGGATTTGAACCTACACTAAAGGTTTAGAAGACCTCTGTCCTATCCATTAGACAATGGACGCTTTCATTTCTATTTTTTTTTCGAATCAGTATTACTATTTAATATTTAATAAAAATGAATATAAAAATCAAATGCATATATTAATATAAGAATATAAGAATAATAAAAAAAAAACAAAAATGAAATTTTATTGTTGTTGCTTCAATAACAAACATTTTTGTTTTCAAATCATCAAATTATAGAAACCTTTTTTTGATTCATTGGTATAAAAAGCAGCCCGGATAGGTAATAGGTATGGACCTATTCGGGCTGTATTGCTGATAAAAGTCGTGATAACAGTAGTCTATTTTATACTATTATTATATATATTCGATAATAAAAATAAAATTGATAAAATTGAATTTATAATAAAATAAAGAAAAAACTCTAAAAAATAAAGAGCTTTTCAATTCAATCTCTATTTCAATTTGGAGAGATGGCTGAGTGGGCTAAAGCGGCGGATTGCTAATCCGCTGTACGAGTTATTCGTACCGGGGGTTCGAATCCCTCTCTTTCCCTTCTTGTTGATGACTTGATATTTCATTTTTATTTCAAATTTCTCGAACTTTAAGAGTTTTTTCTTATACGTGTAAAAAAAGGCTTTTTTATTCTTCACGTCCAGGATTACGTACTGGATCATTAGACAGAAATCCGAAGATGAAGAGAGAAACAAAGAATATCACTACTGTGTAAACAAATAGTTTTAGAGTAAGCATTACAAAATCTCCATGACTCCATGATAGTTTTTTGGAAAAAGGGAATATATTCTCCGTTTTTATATCACATATCCTATAGCGGTGTTTCTAGAAAAAATAAAATTCTCTGAAATTTATTTGTAATAAGAATCTTTCATGAATTAGTTGACCTTAACCTTATATCTTTAACAACCTTATCTTATATAGCTTATATAGAATATATATACATAATACATAGGGTCTGTCCCTAGCGTTGGAAAATAGGAAAAAGGTTCAGAACAGAGTTATCGTGCCTATTCAAGAATTTCAATGTTTGAATCTAGGATTTATATTGCTAGTACATTATTAAAAACCTCATCGAAAACTTACAGCGGCTTGCCAAACAAATGCTAAGAGAAAAAAGAAGACAGGTATGACTGGCATAACATCTACGATTGGATTTAAAAAGGCGTAGGCCTCAGGCAATTTTGAAAAGAAAAAACGACTCGAATAAAGAGTAAAATTAAGACAGATCAAACTAAAGATATTAAGTATAACAACCATTTTTTTCGTGAAGATAATTGCATTTTTATTGAGTTTTTAATCTAAAACAAAGAAAGTAAAGTAGACAATCAAATTCTTTTTTTCTTTGAATTTACCCAATCAAAAAAACTTCTATTCTCTTCTCCTTTGAGAATAGAAGAAATTAGACTTTCATATAATATTCTAATTCAATTATATGTAATGATCAATGAATTGGGTTTCATTCTATATTTACACATGTTAAAATCCTAGCAACAATTTCATTTATTCCATAGAAATTTTGACCAAAATTGACGAGTAATCAATAACAATATTAGTTTTATTAGTGAGTGTTGAATCGAAATCTAAATGGAAATGGGGCGTGGTCAAGTGGTAAGGCAACGGGTTTTGGTCCCGCTATTCGGAGGTTCGAGTCCTTCCGTCCCAGAACATACCCATTTCACCAGAATAAAGGTTTTTTTGAACTAACTTCAATTTAAATTAAAAGAGTCACATTGGATAGAATGTAATTCTTGTTTCTGATTTTGAATGATTCAGAAAAGACTTATATACTTTTCGCAAATCAAAAAAAAGTTCAAAAGGCACACGGATGTAAGTAACTGTAATATATTTATTATTATATTTTATATTATAAATTTATAAATATAAGTAAATAAGTAAAATTGGAATATAAATTAACAAGAACTTGGCCCTTTCTATTCTATTGAAATATTGAAGCTAGTTACTTAGAAATTACAAATTGTGGCATATTTCAATTTTCAATGCCGCATTCTAAATTCTAACCGAAAGAAATTCTATAATATTCAATATTTCGAATTTAAAATTCATAAAATTTTCAAAGAAATAGAAATATGTATTTATTTTGCATCTAAGGATGATCAAATGTGGTCCTTATTATAAAATAATAAAATAGAAAACTTTCTTTTTTATTTATTATTCAAATATTGATTATTCAAATAATAATGTCAAAGTAGGACATTTTTCAATTTCATTTAATGATTTAGTATAAGATAAGCACTTGGTACTCGAAGAAATGTAAGGTTGGTTAATCTGTCCTATCAAATCACTATTCATTCATAAAGAAACTCTTTTTTTTTTTCATAGTTATATTTATTTATTTTAGATGTTTTTTTTTATTTATATTTCGATTCAGTCATTTAGTTTCTTTTGAATTTTATTTTGATTCGTTGAACTTGATAAAAATCTTTTGATCAAAACTATAGCCCATAGGAATCAACCAGTCGTCTGATTCTTTGATAGAAAGAAATCAAAAAAAGGTATGTTGCGACCATTTTGAAATGATTAAGAATCGCCGAAGTAATGTTTAAACCTAATGATTTAACGAAAAGATAAAAGATACTGAAACAAGCAAAGCTTGTCTCAACAATTTGATACGAATGAAAAAATAGAAATATATTCGAAACAAGACAAAAAAAAAGGGGTTAGAGATCACTCAAGGTACCTCCTTAATAAGCAATTTGAGAGTCATCCAACAGTGTTTAATTCCTTCTAGATTAGATATGGGGTGTCAATTTAACCTCAGCCTTTTGCCTATTTGAAATTCGATTTCTTTTTTTCTTACTATAGGTTTTTTTTTGCTATGCTAGTTAATTAGTCATATAATTCAGTCTTTTTATTTCTTTTGATTCCGATTTTATATACCTATTTTTTTTAGGGTTGCTAACTCAACGGTAGAGTACTCGGCTTTTAAGTGCGGCTAGAATTTTTTACACATTTGGATGAAGCAAGGTATTTGTCCATACCATCGGTAAAGTTTGTAAGACTACGACTGATCCTGTAAGGAAGTGAATGGAAAAAAAAGCATGTCGTATCAATGGAGAATTTTGAGAATAATCAATTCTTACCCTATGAAGGAAAAAGAGTTGAGTGAATAAAGAGTTGAGTGAATAAATGGGTAGAGCACTACGTTTCCAATTATAGGTAAAGAAAAAGAAACGAGCTTCTGTTCTTAATTTTTGAAGGATTACCCGATCTAATTATACGTTAAACAAAGATTAGTGACCGATGCGGGAAATTCTACTCCCATAACCCATAAGTGGGGAGTGGATTGTCGATTTTTTTGAATGAATCCTAATTATTTTCCATTCCATAATAGAATGGAGTAATCGAGATGAGTGTGTAAACGAAAGAGCATATTGATTCAAATCCCCTTTTTCCAAAATCAAAAGAGCGATTGGGTTGAAAAAATAAAAGATTTAGAACCATTCGGTGGAAAAGAAGAGGATAGAGTCCGTCTATCACGAGATATCTCTCTTTTTCTTACTATTATCTTACTATTACTATAAATAAGAATCTGACTATGAATAATAATAAAACAAACACTTTGTTTTAACTGTATCGCACTATGTATTATTTGATAACCCAAAGAATCCTGTACTTTGATTCAAATAAAATTTGAAATATAAATAAAAATGGAAGAATTCAAAATAAATTTAGACCGAGATCTAGCTCGGAAACAGGACTTTTCCTTTTTATATCCACTTTTTTTCCAGGAGTATATTTATGCACTTACTCATAATCGTAGTTTAAATCGATCAAGTTTGTTCGAAAATGTAGGTTATGACAAAAAATTTAGGTTACTAATTGTGAAACGCTTAATTACTCGAATGTATCAACAGAATTCTTTTCTTATTTCTACTAATGATTCTAACCAAAATCCTTTTTTGGGGCACAACAAACATTTTTATTTTCAAATCATATCAGGTAAATTAGCAGTTATTGCGGAAATGAAACTTTCCCTATGCTTAGTATCTTCCTTCGAAGATAAGAAAATAGACGAATCTCAAAATATACGATCAATTCATTCCACATTTCCCTTTTTAGAAGAAAAATTCTCCCATTTAAATTATGTGTCAAATATATTAATACCCTATCCTGTTCATCTTGAAATCTTGATTCTAATTCTTCGTTACTGGGTGAAAGATGTTTCTTCTTTGCATTTTTTACGATTCGTTTTCCACGAGAATCATAATTGGAACTTTTTTTGTTTCCCAAATAAATATATTTACACTCTTTCAAAAAGAAATCAAAGATTATTCTTATTTTTATATAATTCTCATGTCTGTGAATACGAATCCATTTTTGTTTTTTTACGTAACCAATCCTATCATTTACGATCAACATTTTTTGGAACCCTTTTTGAGCGAATTTTTTTCTATGTAAAAATAAAAAACGAGTATCTTGTAAATGTCTTTACTAAGGATTTTCAAGCTATTTCATGGCTGTTCAAAGATCCCTTTATGCATTATGTTAGGTATCAAGGAAAATCGATTCTGGCTTCAAAACGGACGTCTCTTATTCTGAATAAATGGAAATATTACCTTCCCCTTTTTTGTAAATGTCGTTTTTTTGTGTGGTATCAACCAGAAAGGATCCATATAAAAACATTATCCAAGCATTTCCTTGACTTTCTAGGTTATC